TGAATTCTACTTTAAAGAGACACGCTATAAAAATAGACCCGTTTATGAAACTTATTATCTGGATGGGAATCAAGAACAAGAAAATTCGAAGTTACAAATTTTTAAAGAAAAAAAGGATCTCTTCCAATTTGAAAAACCGGTTATAAATACTCTTTTCGACCCTAACCAATGGAAACGTCCCTTAAGGTATATAAAAAACGATCAATTTGAAGATGCTATAAGAACTGAAATGTCACAATATTATTTTTATACATGTCAAAGTGATGGAAAAGAAAGAATAGCTTTTACGTACCCCCCGAGTTTGGCAACTTTTTTGGAAATGATGCAAAGAAAGACATCTCTGTTCCCAAAGGAAAAACTCCCCTCTAATGAATTTTTTAATCAGTGGAGTTATAACAATGAACATAAACAGAAAAATATAAGAAAACTTTTTATAAATAGAGTAAAAACTCTCGATAAAAATTTAGCTCAAACTCTCATTAACGAATCCATTGTTCTGAATGTACTCGAAAAAAGAACTCGGTTGTGTAATGATAAGACTAAAAAAGAATATTTACCCCAAATATATGATCCTTTCATAAATGGACCCTATCGTGGACGAATCAAAAAATTGTTTTCACTTTCAATTAAAAAGGAAATTTCTAGAAAAAATTCTATAGAAAAGTTTTTGATAAATAAGATTCATAGTATCCTTTTGATTATTAATCGCCTAGAATTTGAACAGAAACCAAATTCATTTGATACAAAAGCATGCGCAAAGCAAATGGATTATTTATTGAACTTAATCAATGAATTTGCTGTAAAATCAACATCAAGTTTAAATTTTAAAAGACCTTTTATAGTTCCTGAACATGAACAAGTAAGAATTGATTCAGAAGATAGAATAAAAGTTTTAAAATTTTTATTTGATGCAGATAGAACTCTTCCAAACGAGAAAACGATAAAAAAAAAATCTATTGCATTAAAAGAAATACATAAAAAAATCCCTCGCTGGTCATACAAATTAATTGCTGATTGGGAACAAGAGGAGGGAGAAAACGAGGAGGATGAGATAGAGAATCAGCAGATTCGCTCAAGAAAAGCAAAAAGTGTAGTTATTTTTACTGATAACCAAGAGAATACTGATACTTATAGTAATACCCAAGAAACTAATGATACTGATCAAACAGACGAAGTTGCTTTGATACGTTATTCACAACAATCAGATTTTCGTCGAGACCTAATCAAAGGCTCTATACGTGCTCAAAGACGTAAAATCGTTACTTGGAAATTCTTTGAGGCAGACGTGCATTCCCCCCTCTTTTTAGACCGAATAAACAAATCCCCTTTTTTTTCTTTTGATATTTTCGAACGTATAAACCGAATTTTTAGAAATGGTATGTGGACAAACACAGAACTCAAAATTTCGGATTCTAAAGAGAAAACCACAGAAGAAAGTGAGAAAAAAAAGGAAGAAGATAAAAAAGAAGAAGCCAAAAGAAAGGAGAAAGTACGTATAGAAATAGCGGAAGCCTGGGATAGTATTTTACTTGCTCAAGTAATAAGAGGTTTTTTATTAGTAACCCAATCGATTCTTAGAAAATATATTATATTGCCTTCATTGATAATATTTAAAAATATCGTCCGTATGCTATTATTTCAATTTCCTGAATGGTCCGAAGATTTTAAGGATTGGAATCGAGAAATGTATGTTAAATGCACCTATAATGGCGTTCAATTATCAGAAAAAGAATTTCCAAAAGATTGGTTAACAGACGGTATTCAGATTAAGATCCTATTTCCTTTTCGTCTGAAACCTTGGCATAGATCGAATCCACGAGCCCCTTATAACGATCCAATGAAAAAGAAAGATTCAAAAAATGATTCTTGTTTTTTAACAATTTTTGGAATGGAAGCAGAATTTCCTTTTGATTCTTCCAGAAAACAAGAATCATTTTTTGAACCCATTTTTAAAGAACTCAAAAGAAAAATTAGAAAATTGAAAAAGAAATGTTTTCTAATTCTAAAAATTTTAAAAGAAAAAACAAAATTGTTTCTAAATGTTTCAAAAGAAATAAAAAAATGGGTCATTAAAAGGATTCTTTTTTTAAAAGAAATAAAAAAAGAACTATCAAAAATAAATCCAATTCTATTATTTGGATTGAGAAAAAGAAAAGTATATGAATTGAGTAAAACTAAAAAAGATTTGATAATAAGTAATCTGATGATTCCTGAATCGTCCATTGAAACTATACCATCGTCCATTGAAACTATACCTCGGAATTGGACAAATTATTCGTTGACAGAAAAAAAAATGCAGGATCTAACTGATAGAACAAACACGATCATAAATCAAATAGAAAAAATTACAAATGAAAAAAAGGGCGGATTTAGAATTCCGGGATTTAGAATTCCGGATCGAAATATTAGTTTTAACAAAATAAGTGATGATAATAAAAGGTTGAAAGCACAAAAAAATATTTGGCAGATATTAAAAAGAAAAAATGCTCGACTAATACGCAAATCACATTATTTTATAAAATTTTTCATTGAAAGGATATACATAGATATCTTTCTGTGGATAATTAATATTCCTAGGATCAATACACAACCATTTCGTGACTCAATAAAAAAAATTATTAATAAATACATTACCGATAATGAAACAAATCAAGAAAAAATGGATAAAAAAAATCAAAGTTTAATTCATTTTATTTCGACTATAAAAAAGGCACTATATAATACTAATATTAGTAAAAAAAATTCAAATACTTTTTGTGACTTATCCTACTTTTCACAAGCCTATGTATTTTACAAATTGTCACAAACCCAATTTGTCAATTTGGATTTTTATAAGTTAAAATCTGTCTTGCAATATAATGGAGCAGCTCCTTTTATTAAGAATGAAATAAGGGGTTATTTTGTTGGAACACAAGAACTTTTTCTTTCTCAATTAAGACATAAGAATTGTCAGAATTCTGGAATAAATCAATGGACAAATTGGTTAAGGAATCATTATCAATATGATATATCTCACATTAGATGGTCTAGACTAGTACCACAAAAATGGCGAAATAGATTCAATCACCATTATATGAATAAAAATAAGGATTTAAGTAACTCATCTAAAAAAACGAAATTTATTCACTACGAAAAACTAAAAAATTTTGAAAAGGCTTCATTACTGAATGAAAAAGAGAATTTTAAAAAACAATATAAATATGATCGGTTAGCATATAAATCTATTAATTCTGAAAATACGAAGTACTCATCAATTTATGAATTGTCATTACACGTAAAAAACAACCAAGAAGTTTTTTTGAACTCCAACACAAATAAACTAAAATCTTTTTATATGATGGAAGGTATTCCTATTATCCCTATCAATAATGATCGAGTACAACATGATATTACAGATATGGATAAAAATCTGGATAGAAAATATTTTGATTGGAGAATCATCCATTTTTGTCTTAGAAAGAAAATCAATATTGAAGCTTGGATCAATATTGATACTGACCCAAACAGTAATAAAAAATGTACTAAGGATAAATTTAATGATTATTCAATAATTGATAAACTGAATAAGCAAAATTTTTTTGATCTCACAATTCATCAAGATCAAGAAATCTATTTATCTAATCAAAAAAAAATTTTGGATTGGATGGGAATGAATGAAGAAATATTAAACCGCCCCATATCAAATCTTGAACGTTGGTTCTTCTCCGAATTTTTGATACTTTATAATTTGTATAAAACTAAACCGTGGGTTATACCAAAAAAATTACTTCTTTTAGATTCTAATATAAATGAAAACGTTACTGATATTGAAAACAAAAGCATTGCTAGAAATAAAAAAAAAGATCTTTTTATATCCTCCAATGAAAAAAAATCTCTTGAATTAAAAAAACGGAATAAAGAGCAAAAAGAATCAGCGGACCAAGCAAACCTTGAATCTGCTCTTTCAAACCAAGAAAAAGATGTTGAAGAAGATTATACGGACTCGGAGATGAAAAAACAAAAAAATAAAAAACAATACAAGAACAATACAAAAGCGGAGTTTGATTTCTTACTAAAAAGGTATTTTCATTTTCAATTGCGATGGGATGATATTTTAAATAAAAAAATAATCAATAACATCAAAGTATATTGTCTCCTGCTTAGACTGATAAATCCAAGAGAAATAACTATATCCTCTATTCAAAGAGGAGAAATGAGTCTTGATATTCTGGTGATTCAGAAAAATTTAACTCTTACGGAATTCATCAAAAGAGGAATTTTGATTATTGAACCAATTCGTCTATCTATAAAAAATGATGGGCAATTTATTATGTATCAAACCATTGGTATTTCATCGGTTCATCAAAGTAAACACAAAATGAATCAAAAATACAGAGAAAAAACCCATATTGATAAGAATTCTGATGAAGTCATTACCAAATATAAAAAGATGACTGGAAATAGAGATAAAAATCATTATGATTTGTTTGTTCCTGAAAATATTTTATCACCTAGACTTCGGAGAGAATTTAGAATTCTAATTTGTTTCAATTCTAGGAATAGAAATGATATGCATAAAAATTCAGCATTAGGGAATGGGAATGGGAATAAGGTAAACAGTCAAGTTTTGGATAAAAACAAAGGATATAAAAAGAAACTTATTAACTTAAAGTTATTTCTATGGCCAAATTATCGATTAGAAGATTTAGCTTGTATGAATCGGTATTGGTTTGATAGCAATAACGGCAGTCGTTTTGGTATGGTAAGGATACATATGTATCCGCGATTGAAAATCCATTACTAGTAAATTTTTGCTATCTTTCCCATAACACAGCGGGTCTATGACGACAAAGAGGTGCGCACATTCAATGTCTTAGATTCTATTCTGATACATGATACTAATTCAATAACATATCAATTCGATCTAGAAATGAATCAATAAAATCGTCTGATTTTAGGACTAAGTTTTTATCGTTTTGGAGGATGGAAAACAACCATCCTTTTGTATACCTTTGTATACTGTGATACCTTTTCAAATTTTGAAATTAAAATAGGATTGATTTAATTTGATTTAATAAAAGTCGAAATTAGACCGAAATTAAGATTATTCTCTATACCAAAACCAAACTAAACCAAGTGCCATTATTATTACTGATCAATAAAAATATCTATCAATCAAAATATTTTAAAACTTAAAAAAAGAAGGGGGGTTCGTTTTATGGTAAAAAATCCATTCATCTCAGTTATTTCACAAGAAGAAAAAGAAGAAAATAGGGGTTCTGTTGAATTTCAAATATTTAGTTTCACCAATAGGATACGAAGACTTACTTCCCATTTACAATTACACAAAAAAGACTATTTATCTCAGAGAGGTCTACGTAAAATTCTGGGAAAACGCCAACGCCTACTATCTTATTTGTCAAAGAAAAATAGAATAGGTTATAAAGAATTGATTAATCGGTTGGATATTCGTGAATCAAAAACTCGTTAATTTGAAGAAGCATTTTGAATTATTTGATTTATTAGATCGTGAATTTGAATGAACTTTTTTTCGTTTTCAGCAATTCAATTCATGAAAGAGTGAATTAAGGAAAAACCTATGAATATACCAGCTACAAGAAAAGACCTGATGGTAGTCAGTATGGGTCCCCACCATCCATCAATGCATGGTGTTCTTCGACTTATCATTACTCTAGATGGTGAAGATGTTATTGACTGTGAACCAATATTGGGTTATTTACACCGAGGGATGGAAAAAATTGCGGAAAACCGAACAATTATACAATATTTGCCTTATGTAACACGTTGGGATTATTTAGCTACTATGTTCACAGAAGCAATAACAGTAAATGGACCGGAACAGCTGGGAAATATTCAAGTACCTAAAAGAGCCAGCTATATAAGAATAATTATGTTGGAGTTGAGTCGTATAGCTTCTCATCTGTTATGGCTCGGCCCTTTTATGGCGGATATTGGTGCACAGACTCCTTTTTTCTATATTTTCAGAGAAAGAGAATTAGTATATGATCTATTCGAAGCTGCCACCGGTATGAGAATGATGCATAATTATTTTCGGATCGGAGGGGTGGCGGCTGATCTCCCTTATGGCTGGATAGATAAATGTTTGGATTTCTGCGATTATTTTTTAATAAGGGTTGCTGAATATCAACAACTTATTACACGCAATCCTATTTTTTTAGAACGAGTCGAGGGGGTAGGCATTATTGGTCGAGAGGAAGTAATAAACTGGGGTTTATCAGGACCAATGCTGCGAGCGTCCGGAATACAATGGGACCTTCGTAAAGTTGATCAGTATGAGTGTTATGACGAATTTGATTGGGAAGTACAGTGGCAAAAAGAAGGGGATTCATTGGCTCGTTATCTAGTCCGAATTGGTGAAATGGTGGAATCTGTAAAAATTATTCAACAGGCTCTCGAAGGAATTCCGGGGGGACCATATGAGAATTTAGAAATCCGCTACTTTGATAGAGAAAGGAATCCAGAATGGAATGATTTTGAATATCGCTTTATTAGTAAAAAACCTTCTCCTACATTTGAATTGCCGAAACAAGAACTTTATGTGCGAGTCGAAGCTCCAAAAGGCGAATTGGGGATTTTTCTGATAGGGGATCGGAGTGGTTTTCCTTGGAGATGGAAAATTCGACCGCCGGGTTTTATCAATTTGCAAATTCTTCCTCAGTTAGTTAAAAGAATGAAATTGGCTGATATTATGACAATACTAGGTAGTATAGATATCATTATGGGAGAAGTTGATCGTTGAAATGATAATTGATACACTAGATACACTAGAATTACAAGAGATCGATTATTTTTCTAGATTGGAATTTTTAAAGGGGGTCTATGGAATTATATGGTTACTTATTCCTATTTTTACTCTTGTATTGGGAATCACAATAGGCGTACTGGTAATTGTATGGTTAGAAAGAGAAATATCCGCGGGACTACAACAACGTATTGGACCTGAATACGCCGGCCCTTTGGGAGTTCTTCAAGCTCTAGCAGATGGGACAAAACTTCTTTTCAAAGAAAATCTTTTTCCATCTAGAGGGGATACTCGTTTATTCAGTATCGGTCCATCCATAGCAGTTATATCCATTTTACTAACCTATTTAGTAGTTCCATTTGGGTATCGCCTTGTTTTAGCGGATCTCAATATTGGTGTTTTTTTATGGATTGCCATTTCAAGTATTGCTCCCATTGGACTTCTTATGTCAGGATACGGGTCAAATAATAAATATTCCTTTCTAGGTGGTCTACGAGCTGCTGCTCAATCAATTAGTTATGAAATACCATTAACTTTATGTGTGTTATCAATATCTCTACGTGCGATTCGTTGATATATAGACATAAACCTTTCTCTATTCCTCCTTTCGAGGAAAACGGTGGAATGAATTGAGTAGGGTTAGAGATCTTCATTTTTTTTTTATTCATTATTCAGATTGAAAAATTCAATAAAATAGTTATATTGAGTGAAAGAAAACAGCTTATATATATTATATAATTTAGAATATATAAATTCGCAGTAAAAATATTGAGTCTCATTTTCCATGTATAAGAGTTAAAGAGTTAAGCGAAAATAAACATAAACATAAGAAATTGTTTACCCCAAGATTGGTCGATTAGTCATCCTGACTTGAAGCGGGCTCAAAAGATCCACCGTATTGATTTTTCACTATCATTTGTATGGATTAACATACATGTATTATCATAACGGAGGGTTGAACAAAAACGAGTGGATGGTTAGAAACACCAAGATATGTAACGGATTTGTAATGGAAATGGAAATTATGTAAATTATCCAAAAAGGGCTTTTTTACATAATATACAAACAACGAATACTAATTGGGGCTTAAAGTTAGTAGAAATTATTAGGAAGTACTCCCCAAGACACTATTCCAATCCAGAGTATGCTCCTATCCACCGATGAAATACATAACTATTGGGAACGAAAAAATCCTTTATTTTGTAAGCCCTCTTTTTTTAAGAAATAGAAAGAAGAATAGGAACGAAAAAAAAAAAGAGAAAGAAACCCAATTCCAATAAAAAAATATATCTTTTTTATCCTTTTCCATATTCGTATTCTATATTCATATATATATATAGAATATATATCATAATTCATGAATTAATATGGAATTTTTTTTCGTAAGTAAAAATGACGGGTTAATTATGTTAGTTATATTTCTACAAGAAGTATTTTATTGAAGAATTAAGTTATTACTCAACAAAGAAGAATTAAAATTTTTTAAAGAAGGGGTGAGATCAATTCAGAAGTACTTTGTTTTTTTTTTTATTATTATTTTATTATTAAAATAACAATTATTTAAAACTAATAATTATAACAGACAGAATTCTATTGGTCTAATTTTGGACCGTCCAATAAGATTTGACCTTATCCATCCTACAAATGTATCAAGATAAAATAATACTTACCTGGTCCTTAGATTTATTTATGGCCTTTAAGGAGCCGTATGAGATGAAAATCTCATGTACGGTTCTGTAATAGCGATGGTAACAGTGATGGTATCACCGACTATGATTATCTAACAGTTCAAGTACAATTGATATAGTTGAGGCACAATCAAAATATGGTTTTGGGGGGTGGAATTTATGGCGTCAGCCTATAGGGTTTATCATTTTTCTCATCTCTTCCCTAGCAGAATGTGAGAGATTACCTTTTGATTTACCAGAAGCAGAAGAAGAATTAGTAGCAGGTTATCAAACCGAATACTCGGGTATAAAATTTGGTTTATTTTATGTTGCTTCTTATCTAAACCTATTAGTTTCTTCATTATTTGTAACAGTTCTTTACTTGGGAGGATGGAATATATCTATTCCAGACATATATGTTTCTGAGTTTTTTGAAATAAATAAATTGGGTGGAGTCTTTGAAGCGACGATTGGTATCTTTATTACATTAACTAAAACTTATTTGTTCTTGTTCATTCCTATCACAACAAGATGGACTTTGCCGAGGCTAAGAATGGACCAACTATTAAATCTTGGATGGAAATTTCTTTTACCGATCTCTCTTGGTAATCTATTATTAACAACTTCTTCCCAACTCTTTTCGCTGTAAAGGAATATTCTATATTCATAATTTGTCTCAAACAAGAGAAATAAACAAACATAAAATTATTCATATATATATATATATTCACGATATGTTTTCTATGGTAACTGGGTTCATGAATTATGGTCAACAAACAATACGGGCTGCAAGGTACATCGGTCAAGGTTTCATGATTACTTTATCTCACGCAAATCGTTTACCCGTAACTATTCAATATCCGTATGAAAAATTAATCACCGCGGAACGTTTCCGTGGTCGAATTCATTTTGAATTTGATAAATGTATTGCTTGTGAAGTATGTGTTCGTGTATGTCCTATAGATCTACCCGTTGTTGATTGGAAATTGGAAACAGATATTCGAAAGAAACGATTACTAAATTACAGTATTGATTTCGGAATCTGTATATTTTGTGGTAATTGTGTTGAGTATTGTCCAACAAATTGTTTATCAATGACTGAAGAATATGAACTTTCTACTTATGATCGTCATGAATTAAATTATAATCAAATTGCTTTAGGTCGTTTACCAATGTCAGTAGTTGACGATTATACAATTCGAACAATTTTTAATTCACCTCAAATAAAAAATAAGTAAATCTCTTGATTCAAGAATAAATTCTAATTACTTTAACAATACTAAAGTTCGGTTTTGATTTATTTATTTAAAAGAAATAAAGGTTCTTTCGTTTTGTTTGGTCAATAACTAGAAATGAAATTCCAACTATTAATTGGTTGATTATTAATTGGTTGATGTTGATTATTAATTGGTTGATTAAGAAGCGAGTCTTTATTTTGATTGAAAATCTATTAATTAATATATCTGTATATATTTCGAAATAAAAAATTTCGGATTAGACCTATTCCTTCAGATAAAGAATAAAATTAACCCAATAATTGTACCTACATTTAGTCCCATTTCTTAGGATTTAATTAGGAATTTTTCAAAAATTATTAAAAAAAAATTCTGGTCGGGTCTCAATAAAGTCATGAAAAACATTTAGATTTATTTATCTCTTATTTTACATATAATGGATTTGCCTGGACCAATACATGACTTTCTTTTAGTCTTTCTGGGATTGGGTCTTATACTAGGCGGTATAGGTGTGGTATTATTTACCAACGCCATTTATTCTGCCTTTTCATTGGGGCTGGTTCTTGTTTGTATATCCTTATTTTATATTCTATTAAACTCCTATTTTGTAGCTGCTGCACAACTTCTTATTTACGTGGGAGCTATAAATGTTTTAATTGTATTTGCTGTGATGTTTATGAATGGTTCAGAAGATTACAAAGATTTTAATCTTTGGACTGTTGGGGATGGGATTACTTTGCCTGTTTGTACAAGTATTTTTGTTTTACTAATGATTAGTATTACGGATACGTCATGGTACGGGATTATTTGGACTGCAAGATCAAACCAGATTATAGAGCAAGATTTGATAAGTAATAGTCAACAAATTGGAATTCATTTATCAACAGATTTTTTTCTTCCATTTGAATTCATTTCGATAATTCTTTTAGTCGCTTTAATAGGCGCAATTGCAGTAGCGCGCCAGTAATAAATCTCTAGAATTTCCAACAGTAATCAAAATTCAACTCTGTTCTGTGTTATTACATTTTTTTATCTTCCATTTTAAAATTGGTTATGTTATGTCTAAAAGTCAAAATAAAAACTCTTTTATTTAATCTATTACTAATACAATATATTTATTTTACAATATATTTATTTGTTCCACACTTTATATTCTAGTCAATTGAATCTGTTGAATTGTTATTCAGTTCATATTGAAATGAATCAAAATTGATAAGGAGTTAGTCAATGATGCTCGAGCATGTACTTGTTTTGAGTGCCTACTTATTTTCTATCGGTATCTATGGATTGATCACAAGCCGAAATATGGTTAGAGCCCTTATGTGTCTTGAACTTATACTGAATGCGGTTAATATAAATTTCGTAACATTTTCTGATTTTTTTGATAGCCGGCAATTAAAAGGAAATATTTTCTCAATTTTTGTTATAGCTATTGCCGCCGCTGAAGCAGCTATTGGACCGGCCATTGTTTCGTCAATTTATCGTAACAGAAAATCAACTCGTATCAATCAATCGAATTTGTTGAATAAGTAGTATTAATCATAGAAATTACAATATGCATAAATTCTAATTAACATGACCATACATTAAATCTAATCCATATTTTAGAAAATGTAAGAAATCAAAGTATCTTGGTTCTATCGTCTGGGTCGATCCAGAAGTAGATTGCTTCCAAATTTCTGGTAAATTATTGATTCATCTGGTGTATAAATATATGATTCATTTACAAGTTTACTAGATCGAAAATTTCTGACGTTTAAAAATTTATAGATCCAATGTCACATTCAGTAAAGATTTATGATACGTGTATAGGGTGTACTCAATGTGTGCGAGCCTGCCCAACTGATGTATTAGAAATGATACCTTGGGACGGATGTAAAGCTAAGCAAATAGCTTCTGCTCCAAGAACAGAGGACTGTGTCGGTTGTAAGAGATGTGAATCTGCCTGTCCAACGGATTTCTTGAGTGTTCGCGTTTATTTATGGCATGAAACAACTCGAAGTATGGGTCTAGCTTATTAATACGTTTCAGAAAACCCTACTCGAATCCATTTGATTTTTTTACCTTTACCGACAAAAACCCGCGCTCAAAATATATTTATTTCGAGCACGGGTTTTTCTGGTCCAAGTTTATTTTGTTTTTACTATGAATAATTTTCCTTGGTTAACCCTAGTTGTAGTTTTGCCAATATCCGCGGGTTCCTTAATTTTCTTTCTTCCTCATAGAGGAAATAAGGTAATAAGGTGGTATACTATATGTATATGTATAGTAGAACTCCTTCTAACAACCTATGCATTCGGTTATCGTTTCCAATTGGATGATCCGTTAATGCAACTAACGGAGAATTATAAATGGATCAATTATTTTGATTTTTACTGGAGATTGGGAATAGATGGAATTTCTATAGGACCCATTTTACTGACAGGCTTTATCACAACTTTAGCTACTTTAGCGGCTTGGCCCGTTACTCGAGATTCACGACTATTCCATTTCCTAATGTTAGCAATGTATAGCGGTCAAATAGGACTATTTTCTTCTCAAGACCTTTTACTTTTTTTCATCATGTGGGAGTTAGAATTAATTCCCGTTTATCTACTTCTATCCATGTGGGGTGGAAAGAAACGTTTGTATTCAGCTACAAAATTTATTTTGTACACTGCTGGAGGTTCAGTTTTTTTATTAATAGGAGTTCTGGGTATTGGTTTATACGGCTCCAATGAACCGACATTAAATTTTGAAACATCAGCTAATCAATCGTATCCTGTAGCACTGGAAATAATATTTTATATTGGATTTCTTATTGCTTTTGCTGTCAAATCACCGATCATACCCCTACACACATGGTTACCAGACACCCATGGAGAGGCACATTATAGTACTTGTATGCTTTTAGCCGGAATCTTATTAAAAATGGGAGCGTATGGGTTGGTTCGGATCAATATGGAATTATTACCCCATGCCCATTCTTTATTTTCTCCCTGGTTGATGATAGTAGGCACAATTCAAATTATCTATGCAGCTTTAACATCTCCGGGTCAGCGTAATTTAAAAAAAAGAATAGCCTATTCTTCTGTATCTCATATGGGTTTCATAATTATAGGAATTGGTTCTATAAGCGATACAGGGCTCAACGGGGCCATTTTACAAATAATTTCTCACGGATTTATTGGCGCTGCACTTTTTTTCTTGGCCGGAACGAGTTATGATAGAATACGACTTGTTTACCTCGACGAAATGGGCGGAATGGCCGTCTCAATTCCAAAAATATTCACGACTTTCAGTATCTTATCAATGGCTTCGCTTGCATTACCGGGCATGAGCGGTTTTGTTGCCGAATTGGTAGTTTTTTTTGGAATACTTACTAGCCAAAAATATCTTTTAATAACAAAAATCTTAATTACTTTTGTAATGGCAATTGGAATGATATTAACTCCTATTTATTCATTATCTATGTTACGCCAGATGTTCTATGGATACAAGCTTTTTAATGTCCCCAAAAACTCTTATTTTTTTGATTCTGGACCGCGCGAGTTATTTATTTCGATTTCGATCCTTTTACCGGTAATAGGTATTGGTATTTATCCCGATTTCGTTTTCTCATTATCAGTTGACAAGGTCGAAGCTATTCTATCAAATTTTTTTTATAGATAGTTTTTGTCAATAAACCAAAAAAAAAATACGATGATTTTAAAAATCGTTCATTGTCCAAAAAAAGTCTTTTTCAGCTTTTAAGTTAAATAAAAAAATTGGAATTCTATTATAAAAATATAACCAGATATTTTGACATTTTGAGAACCATTTGAATCAAGTAATGGAAATGGAATGATTCAAATGGTTCTTGATGGTTGATATAAGGGTTTCATATCTATATGTATGCTGCCCTAGGCTTCTCGTTGTCAAGTACTTTAAATTCAATTAGATTCAATTAGATGGTAATGTAAATGAACCATAACTATGCAACCCTATTCCTAATAGATTAACCCCAAAATAACATATCCAAATTATAAGAAAGCCCATTGAGGCCACAATTGCAGAATTTTGAGTTTCATAATTTTTATTTGTTCGAATATGTAAATAAATCGCAAATATGGTCCAAGTAATAAATGCCCAAGTTTCTTTTGGATCCCAATTCCAATAGGATCCCCATGCTTCATTAGCCCATACTGCTCCCGAAAGAATACCTATGGTTAAAAGGATAAATCCTAAACTAATAATACGATAACTCCATCGATCCAATTGTTGAATTAATTGATATCTGTAATAATTCTGAGAAGAAATCAAAGAAGTGTTTTTTAACACATTGTTTCTTTCATTCACGTATTGAATCTCACCAAAGGCAAATTGCTCAGTTAACAAATTCTTGCTTTTACTAAAAACCCTTATGGATTTTCGAAATGTAATGACTAGAAGAGCTAGTGATAATAATGATCCACACAAAAGAGCTGCATAGCTCAACACCATCATACTTACGTGCATCATTAACCAATGCGATTGTAGAGCCGGTACTAATATTGCAGATTGATGCATTTCATTTAAAAGACCTGAAGTAGCGAAACCCTGGGTAAAAATAACACTTGGCGCCGTTATTGCGCTTAAATGGTTTTTATGTTTTTTAAAATACGGAATCATATGAATAATGGAAAAACCCCACGACAGAAAAATTAATGATTCATATAAATTGCTTAATGGTAAATGCCCAAAATAAATCCAACGAATAACTAATAATCCTGTTATGCAGAAAAAAGTAGCTATCATGCCCTTTTCTGATGAATCATATAGTCCTACGATTTCATCGACAAATAAAGTTATCAAATGAATTATAATTACAATTGAAATGATCGAAAAGGATATATGAGTTAATATACGCTCTAAAGTTGAAACTATCATAAAATTTATTAAAGGGGTTCTCAATTATAGGAATTGAAATAGGGAATTGAATTCATTATAGGGCTTACTCTTTTAGAAAAAGCCATGCCGCTACTCGGACTCGAACCGAGATGCTCTAGCACTGCTTCCTAAGAGCAGCGTGTCTACCGATTTCACCATAGCGGCTTATTCAAAATCATAATAACCTATTTTTATTCAATCGTCGAGATTGGGAGGGTTAATTCAATATTTTTTTAGGAAATATTCAAATTGATGACTAAAAATTTGTTTCAAAATCAGGCATTTAATCTAAACGTTTTCTTGAATAATATTAATAATCGTATCTTTTGTTTATTAGTTATTTTTATTTTAGAGTATCCTTTTTTTAAGTTAACTAACAACGAGATTTTTCATTTTTTAGTTTATTACTTTTTTATTACTTTACTTTATTTATGGTCTCCTGAAAATAAAAGGAACATTTGTAACGAGATAATTTTGCCATGGCTCGAACTAAAAAATAACAAAATGAATTCCATTTTATATTGTTATTGCTATTAGAGAATGGAATTCATTTTGTTTTAATAAAAATGAAATATTAATTTAGATAATAATCTATTATTATTAGATTAATATTATTTATATTCTTGATAATTTGTAAATTTTACAAAAAAAAAATTCTAACAAAAATTAGAATCATTTTTTTGAATTAGACCTATTCATATTATTTAGTCTATTGGTTAATTATTTATTTGTCACACAAAAAAAACTTTTTGAGTTACCGGTAGAAAGAGATTTCGCTAATGAAAAAGCTTTCAATGCTGCCCAATATCCTTTCTTTTTCCAAAGATTTTTACGAATACGTTTTTTGGAACTAGAGGTGCGCTTTTTTGGAACTGCCATTTTAAAATTATAATTGGTTCATCGGTTGGATGTGAAAGACATCTAGTGTTCAAAATCAATTGTTCTTTACTATATCTCTAGCTAGCTATTCTAGAAATTGCATTCCCTTGGTGTTTGGAAAAATTATTTAAAATATTAGTAAGAACAATACGATCTACTATGCCAAATAGAATAGATTGAAGTTGATAAAATCAAAAATACAAACAAAAGGGATTTGGGGTCTTTACTTTCTGTTTTTGTCATGTTACATTCTTACATGTAATAAAATACATGGAAAGGTTTAAAAACTCAATTCCTCTTCCGCTTAAGATTAAAAAAAAAAAAACTGTAATAATTTTTTTTTATTATATTAAAAAAATGGATCAAGTTCGAAGAAAGAGGACATTTAATTTTAATTTTTAAATTCGAATGGTCTTATGTAGTTAATTGATTAAAATATCCAAAACACTTTCGAAAACTAAAATAAAAGCCATTTTTTTTTTTGCCCCTCCGTTTTTATTTTACATAAAAAAGTCTAGGATAGCAAAGCATTTCTTTTAAATAGTTTTTATTGTAATCGAAGACATTAGTTCTAAAAAAATTAGTTAATGATTGGGAATAACCGAACCAAACTGCAATAAATAGGTTTTATGAGTCAAGTTATGGGCCCTATGATTACCTTTTTGCTGTCATTATTTAGCCTTGCTCTATAGATATAAATAAATTATTGTATTACGTAATAATTAGATCGAAATTGCAATTTTTCGTTTTTATCTTCATAAAATTTCATAGTAACAATTCAATATTAATAATAAACTAATAATAAATTAAAGTACATATTTATTTTTCGCTCGTAACTTGTTTATATCATTTGACTAACCCTAATTCTTCATCTTCATTTGAAATATTTGAAGTAGTTTGGAAAGATTCCGAATAATTAAGGTTGGAAAATGAAATTCTATTTAAGTTGTATTTTATATATCTTAATTTTTTTATTAATCGACCGCTTTCAAAAGAAAAGAAATAAGAATTGGTGAATCAGAAACAATTAATTAAGATAATTTTTTTATTTATTTTTATATGGAATATACATATCAATATTCATGGATCATACCGTTCATTCCCCTTCCAGTTCCTATGTTAATAGGAGCAGGACTTCTACTTTTTCCAACGGCAACTAAAAATCTTCGCCGTATGTGGGCTTTTCCGAGTGTTTTATTATTAAGTATAGTTATGATTTTTTCAGCCCATTTCTTTATTCAGCAACTAAATAACAATTCTGTCTATCAATATGTATGGTCTTGGACCATCAATAATGATTTTTCTTTAGAGTTCGGCTCCTTAATTGACCCACTTACTTCTATTATGTCAATATTAATCACTAGTGTTGGGGTTATGGTTCTTATTTATAGTGATAATTATATGTCTCATGATCGAGGATACGTGAGATTTTTTGCTTATATGAGTTTTTTCAATACTTCAATGTTGGGATTAGTTACTAGTTCTAATTTAATACAAATTTATATTTTTTGGGAATTGGTTGGAATGTGTTCTTATCTATTAATAGGTTTTTGGTTCACCCGACCCAGTGCGGCGAATGCTTGTCAGAAAGCGTTTGTAACTAATCGTGTTGGAGATTTTGGGTTATTATTAGGAATTTTAGGTTTTTATTGGATAACAGGTAGTTTTGAATTTCGGGATTTGTTTGAAATATTCAATAATTTGGTTTATAATAATGAAGTTAATCCTTTATTTGTTACTTTCTGTGCTTTCCTATTATTTGCTGGCGCAGTTGCTAAATCTGCTCAATTTCCCCTTCATGTCTGGTTACCCGATGCCATGGAAGGGCCTACCCCTATTTCAGCTCTTATACATGCTGCTACCATGGTAGCAGCAGGAATTTTTCTTGTAGCTAGGCTTCTTCCTCTTTTCATAGTTATACCTTATATATTAAATATAATATCTTTAATAGGTATAATAACATTATTTTTAGGAGCTACTTTAGCTCTTGCTCAAAAAGATATTAAGAGAGGTTTAGCTTATTCTACAATGTCTCAATTGGGTTATATGATGTTAGCTTTAGGTATGGG